CTATCTTTTTCTAAATATCCTTGTAATTCTTCCATTTACATTTCTACTTGAGCCAGAGGCAGGAGGTTTTTCTTGGTTTATCAAATGATATATACATAGTGCAATATGGTCAGAACAGGGTATTATGTATTGTATTATGTATATAGTATAGTAAGAAAAAAATATATACCCCGGAAAAGAAAGAGGGAGTCCAATCAACAGATCTTTTTACCTTCCTTTTCTATCCAATTGGTTTATGTTCGTTATAATTACAACAGGAGAAAAAATCCTTTATTTTTGCAACCCAATCGCTCTTTTGACTTTGGAATAAATTCTCTTTATCAATATACTGTTTCTTCTACACATCCGTCTACAATCCATAATAAAGAATAATTAGGATTCTGAAAAAAAAAAAGAAAAAATCAATGGTTCACTCACAGGAGAACCCACTCTTTCCCGCATTAGGCACTAATTCATTTTTAACGTCTAATTAGATCGGGTAATCATTCCAATTAAGAACATAAGCTCGTTGCTTTTTATTTTACCAGAATTGGAGCCATAGAGCTCTATCCATTTATTCACTAGACCCAACTGTAAATGTGAATTTCTTTTGTCCCCTTCCAAAAATCAAAACAATCTTTTGGAACTGTAATGATCCGGTAAGGATAAACTCAAAGTTCTACTTTAACTTTGACTTTCATTTCAAATTAAATAAATTAATAAAATCAATTTATTATTTTATTAGATTTTCTATTTTATTACGACATGCTGTTTTTTCCATTCATTACCCTTGAGGATCAGTCGTGGTCCTATAGACTATACCAATAGTCTGGACGAATTTGTTGCTTCATCCAAATGTGTAAAAGATCATAGTCGCACTTAAAAGCCGAGTACTCTACCGTTGAGTTAGCAACCCGGATAAATAGGATATGTAGATACGATCAAAATATAAAAATCAATTGAATTGCACTGCACGACCCTATCAAAACATTGAACTAGCAACACATCGAAAAGAAAGATTTTCTGATCAATTAGAAACACAAAATACCAAAGTTAGCAGATCGGATTAAAAATATTCCTAATCGAAATGTAAAAATTATGGCAGACCACCCATTTTTTATCAAATTCTTTTTTGATTTTCCCTAAGAAAATACATCCTGTATGAGAGTAAATGCAGCAAGGCAAACCCATCATTTGAGTGAAGGAAACAAAAAAATCAATATGGGGTGGGGATAAACAGCCCTATTTATCTATGATCGAATTATATTTGTTCGATACACCATTGTCAATATAAAAGCAATGTTGAGAAAGTAAATCAAGTAAATAAAATAAAGACTTGTGTTGGATTGGCACAACATAAATAAGAAATTGGAATGGAAAAAATTAAGGAAAAGGTAAATAAAAAATCCCCGGTTTATTCAATCAATAAAAGTACGATAAGCAAGCTTAACCCCTTGTTTGTTGTTAAATTAAATTCCCCCACCAAAATATGAATAAAGCAAGAAAAAGGAAAATGGTGTGTAAATAGAAATAATTACACAAGGATAGATACTAGTTACCCTTCCCTACTTTATTTTATTTATTTAATAATTTTGTTTTTTCCTTTAATTAACTCAAAGTTCTTTCTTTAAAGAATTCTGCCTTCTTTAAAATATCATAAACAGTTCCTGTAGGTTGAGCACCTTTTTCAAGGAAATATAGAATAGCAGGAATATTTAAATAAGTTTGATTCTTTATCGGATTGTAAAAACCTACTTTTCGAAGATCTCTTCCTTCTCTTCGGAATCGAACATCAATTGCAACGATTCGATAGATGGCTCATTGGGATAGATGTAAATAAACAATGCCCCCCCTAGAAACGTATAGGAGGTTTTTTCCTCATACGGCTCGAGAAAAATGATTCCAATTTCTGTATATAATAGCAAGTGGATCCATAAAATCATGAATTTTACTATAATTTGAATTGAGTACTTTTTTCTTCTTCCTTACAGAAAAAGGAAGAAATCTCATTCATACTCATAACTCAAGTTGGGTAATTCTGACAAGAGAATCCTTAGACATTTATTGAGCCGTCTCTAAACTCTTTTGTTTGTCTCATTTCGAATCCATTTTTATTCCTCAGTCTGATCCAATTGTTGAGACAATTGAAAATAGTGTTTCCTTGTTTCGGAATCCTTTATCCTTGCTTTGTGAAATCATTGGGTTTAGACATTACCTCGGGGATCCTTATTCCTTTCAAAATGGCAGCAACATACCTTTTTTTGTTATTTCTTTCTATATAAATAGAATACGAATGATTGATTCCCTTGTGATACACTTTTCATCGAAATAGTTTTACCAATTTCGGAAAATTTGACTTTTCAAACTTGTTCTGAATTTGAACCTTTCGATTTAGAATTTATATATAGTGAGGATATACTTACAGAGTTGGTCTAACTTATTGATTTTCACTAACCCTAGATTCTTTCCCTTGAAAAATGAATCAATCCTTTCTTCTCGAGCTTCATCATGTACTATTTACTTATAACCCAACACAAATTAGGTTCCGGGCAGAACAGAACAAACTATGTCGAGCCAAGAGCATCTTCATTACTATAGAAGATGGCGGATGTAAAAATCCACAGCCAACCATGTCCTTCAAGTCGCACGTTGCTTTCTACCACATCGTTTCAAACGAAGTTTTACCATAACATTCCTCTAATTGAAATTTCAAAGCGGTATGGAATTGATTCAATATAAAATCATGAATAGTCATTGGTTCAACCGGTATATAATATTTCTATCTATGGATAAATAAGTATTTATCCGGATAAGGGTCAGCAAGGATCAAATTTATTTAATTTAACCCCATATTCTATCATATGAATTGAATGAAAATAAAGATATTCAATTTTACCCACATTTGACACTTGATTCCGTTTGTGAGAAACCAAACGAATTCTCAGATATGATTCTTAGAACCATTCTGAAAATTAATAAGAAAAGATTTTTCCCTTTAACAAATTATTGTTTCATGTGGAATGCAGTGTGATCCCATCTTTCGTTTCATGAAAAACGATCTGGGACGGAAGGATTCGAACCTCCGAATAACGGGACCAAAACCCGCTGCCTTACCGCTTGGCCACGCCCCATTTTGATTTCTATTCGAAATTAATCAACACTAATATTGGTATTGGTTATTCGTCAATCCCAACCCAAATACACAAAAACATATGGGATATTTTGTTGCTAGGATTCAAGACATGTAGATATAGAATCAAAAAAATTCATTGATCATTACATAGAATTCAATTAAGATATTGTATGAAAGTTGAATTCCTTATATTCTCATTTTAGAATGATAATGGGGGGAGGGATTTTTTATTTGGGAAAGTCCGAACCGAAGAAAAAGAAGGATTTCTTGATCTGCCTTTTTCATTTTTCCTTATAAAAATAACTCAAAATTATCTAATCCACAAGAACGAAATGCTTGTTATGCTTAATATCTTTAGTTTAATTGGTATCTGTCTTAATTCTGTCCTTTATTCGAGTAGTTTTTTCTTCGCCAAATTGCCCGAAGCTTATGCCATTTTCAATCCAATCATAGATGTTATGCCTGTCATACCTGTACTCTTTTTTCTCTTAGCCTTTGTTTGGCAAGCCACTGTAAGTTTTCGATGAAATCTTTAATACTCTGCTAAATTGATGATGTATTCGATAAAAAAATTCTAAAAATTGATAAGATCAGATAAGTCTTACATTTCGAACCCTCGATTCAAAAATAGAAATTCTTGTATATTGAATGAATAACCGCAGCGATGAATTTGGATCAGCCTTTTCCCCGTTCTCACCTTCCGGTGAGTATGGACTATTAGGTACTCCACAATACCTAATTATTGATATGACAAGAAATTTCGGGTAACGAATGAATCAAAATCTTATTACAAAAAAATTCGTCTTATTTTTCATTTTTTGGGGTGTCAAAACAAAAAAATGATATATGTGGTAAAAAATAGGCAATCTATTCCCCTTTTTCAAAAAAAAATGATCTTGGAGATTGTGTAATGCTTACTCTCAAACTCTTTGTTTACACAGTAGTGATATTCTTTGTTTCCCTTTTTATCTTTGGATTCTTATCTAATGATCCAGGACGCAATCCTGGACGTGAGGAATAAAAAATTTCTAGTTTTTTTTGCTTTTTTCGAAATTAATTCTTAATAATCTTATTTGTTTCATACATTTAACTATGATAAAATCAAGGGATGAGAATCTTTTCGAATTCGAAAATACCAAGTGATCAGAGAAAGCGGAAAGAGAGGGATTCGAACCCTCGGTACAAATAATTCGTACAACGGATTAGCAATCCGCCGCTTTAGTCCACTCAGCCATCTCTCCTAATTCCAAATTGAAAATTTGTTATGTGATGTAACACGTGAAATAAAGATTGATAAAAATCCACCTTCTTCTCTTTATTTTCTTTTTTCATTTGATTTTTTTTTTATTTAATCTTATTTAACTTTTCCAAATTATTATTATTTATTTTATTATATTATTCTATTTTAATAAAAAAAAATATTATTTTATTATATTATTAAAATAGAAATTCGAAATATTCTAAAATATTCTAATAAATAATAGAAATTTTTTAAATAGCTATTAAAATTTAAACTAAGAAAAATAAGAAAAAAATAGAAAAAAGCAATTGATCAGGAATTCAATATAGATAATGACTCAAAACGGATCTCCTCAATAGAAAGAATATCTTAGTTCTTTGATTTTATATGAAAGGTTTATTTTCCCGGCCTGATCTGCTTAAGTACTGGCCGGGACATTTCTTCTTTTTTCCATTGATTATTCTTTTTTTTTCTTTTTCTCAGTTTATTACTTAATTTCTTACTGTTGTCAAGTAAGGAATAAAAAAAGACATATGATAACATATTATATATATATAAATACATTAAACAATATTAAATTACATTTAACAATTTGAAACATTCAAAATATTTCTATTCTAATAGAATAGAACTCAATATAACTCATTT